GCTAGTGTAGCTTAATATAAAGCATAGCACTGAAGATGCTAAGATGTGTTCTAAAAGACTCCACGTGCACAAAGGCATGGTCCCGACCTTTTTATCAGCTGTAGCTTAAATTATACATGCAAGTCTCCGCAGCCCTGTGAATATGCCCTCAACCCCCCTCCCGGGAACGAGGAGCAGGCATCAGGCACAAGTATTTAGCCCAAGACGCCTAGCCAAGCCACACCCCCAAGGGAATTCAGCAGTGATAGACATTAAGCCATAAGTGAAAACTTGACTTAGTCAAAGCTAAATTAGGGTCGGTAAAACTCGTGCCAGCCACCGCGGTTAGACGAGAGACCCTAGTTGATATGAATAACGGCGTAAAGGGTGGTTAAGAGTAAAGTAAAATAAAGCCAAATGGCCCCTTGGCTGTCATACGCTTCTAGGCGTCCGAAGCCCCCATACGAAAGTAGCTTTAATCAACCTGCCCGACCCCACGAAAGCTAAGAAACAAACTGGGATTAGATACCCCACTATGCTTAGCCATAAACTTAGACATCCAATTACAATAAAATGTCCGCCAGGGTACTACGAGCACCAGCTTAAAACCCAAAGGACCTGACGGTGTCTCAGACCCCCCTAGAGGAGCCTGTTCTAGAACCGATAACCCCCGTTCAACCTCACCACTTCTAGCCGTCCCAGCCTATATACCGCCGTCGTCAGCTTACCCTGTGAAGGTAATAAAAATAAGCAAAATGAGTATAACCCAGAACGTCAGGTCGAGGTGTAGCGCATGCTGTGGAAAGAAATGGGCTACATTTTCTACTATAGAATATTACGAATATACACTATGAAATAGTGCTTGAAGGAGGATTTAGCAGTAAAAGGAAAAAAGAATGTTCCTTTGAATCCGGCTCTGAGACGCGTACACACCGCCCGTCACTCTCCCCAATAAACACACTAAAAATAACTAATACTACAATATTAATAAGGGGAGACAAGTCGTAACACGGTAAGTGTATCGGAAGATGCACTTGAACAAACCCGGGGCGTGGCTGAATTAGCTAAGCATCTCACTTACACCGAGAAGACATCCATGCAAACTGGATCACCCCGAGCCAAACAGCTAGCTTAATTACACTTCAACTTGACAATATAAATAGCACAAAATAAACCAAACAACAAAAACTAAACCATTCTTTTATTTTAGTATGGGCGACAGAAATATCATCACAAAGCAATAGAAAAAGTACCGCAAGGGAAAGCTGAAAGAGAAATGAAACAACTTATATAAGCACCAAAAAGCAAAGACTAAACCTTGTACCTTTTGCATCATGATTTAGCAAGTATACTCAAGCAAAGAGAACTTCAGTTTGAAATCCCGAAACCAGGTGAGCTACCCCGAGACAGCCTATTTAGGGCGAACCCGTCTCTGTGGCAAAAGAGTGGGAAGAACTCCGGGTAGAAGTGACAGACCTACCGAACCTGGTGATAGCTGGTTGCCTAAGAAATGAATAGAAGTTCAGCCTCATGCACCTTAAATCAAACATTAAATCAAAGACCCCAAAGAAAAACATGAGAGTTAGTTAAAGGGGGTACAGCCCCTTTAACCAAGGACACAACCTTTTCAGGAGGATAAAGATCATAATATACAAAACACACCGTTCTAGTGGGCCTAAAAGCAGCCACCTAAATAGAAAGCGTTAAAGCTCAGACAAATAAAGTTTATTATACCGATAACAAATCTTACTCCCCTACCTATTATTAGGCCAATCCATACAAGCATGGAAAAAACTATGCTAAAATGAGTAACAAGAAGGAATGCCCTTCTCCTCAGCACAAGTGTAAACCATATCGGACCAACCATTGGAAATTAACGAACTCAATTAAAGAGAGCAATGCGGATTATAAAATCAAGAAAAAACCCACAACAAAATATCGTTAATCCCACACTGGAGTGCCACTAAAGGAAAGACTAAAAGAAAAGGAAGGAACTCGGCAAACACAAACCTCGCCTGTTTACCAAAAACATCGCCTCCTGCAACATAACCAAGTATAGGAGGTCCAGCCTGCCCAGTGACCGCAAGTTTAACGGCCGCGGTATTTTGACCGTGCAAAGGTAGCGCAATCACTTGTCTTTTAAATAAAGACCTGTATGAATGGCTAAACGAGGGCTTAACTGTCTCCCCTTTCAAGTCAGTGAAATTGATTTATCCGTGCAGAAGCGGGTATAATAATACAAGACGAGAAGACCCTTTGGAGCTTAAGGCATAAACTCAATCACGTCAAGCAACTCAATAAAAAGTAATTTTTAAACCTTGTGTTAAATGAGACCATTGCCTTCGGTTGGGGCGACCACGGAGGAAAAGAAAGCCTCCAAGTGGAAAGGGGCAATACCCTAAAACCAAGAGAGACATCTCTAAGCCACAAAACATTTGACCATAAATGATCCGGCTAACCATGACCGATCAACGAACCAAGTTACCCTAGGGATAACAGCGCAATCCTCTCCTAAAGTCCATATCGACGAGAGGGTTTACGACCTCGATGTTGGATCAGGACATCCTAATGGTGCAGCCGCTATTAAGGGTTCGTTTGTTCAACGATTAAAGTCCTACGTGATCTGAGTTCAGACCGGAGCAATCCAGGTCAGTTTCTATCTGTAATGTTACTTTTCCTAGTACGAAAGGACCGGGAAAGAGGGGCCTATACTTAAAGCACGCCCCACCCCTAATTTATGAAAACAAATAAATATAACTAAAGGGAGGACCTACAATCCTAACCAACCAAAATAAGGACATACTGGGGTGGCAGAGCATGGTAATATGCAAAAGACCTAAGCCCTTTGAACGGAGGTTCAAATCCTCCCCCCAGCTCATGCTAAACACCCTAATTATTAATCTAGTTAATCCACTAGCCTATATTGTACCGGTACTACTAGCAGTAGCCTTCCTCACCCTTATTGAACGAAAAGTTCTAGGATATATGCAATTACGAAAAGGACCAAATGTAGTAGGACCATATGGACTACTACAACCTATCACTGACGGAATCAAATTATTTATTAAAGAACCAGTACGCCCCTCAACATCATCCCCGATCCTATTTTTAATTGCCCCTATACTTGCACTAACCTTAGCAATAATATTATGAGCACCCATCCCAATACCGCACCCAGTAATAGACCTAAACCTGGCAATTCTATTCATTTTAGCCCTATCAAGCCTAGCGGTATATTCAATTTTAGGATCAGGATGAGCATCAAATTCAAAATATGCATTAATTGGAGCCTTACGAGCCGTAGCACAGACAATTTCGTATGAAGTTAGTTTAGGACTTATTCTCCTATCAGTAATTATCTTTTCAGGAGGATACACACTACAAACATTTAATACCGCACAAGAAACCATTTGATTATTAATTCCAGCCTGACCATTAGCCGCAATATGATACATTTCAACGCTAGCAGAAACAAACCGAGCACCATTTGATTTAACAGAAGGAGAATCAGAACTAGTATCCGGGTTTAATGTAGAATATGCAGGTGGGCCATTCGCACTATTTTTCTTAGCCGAGTACGCCAACATTCTATTAATAAATACACTCTCAGCCGTACTATTCCTAGGAGCCTCACATATCCCCAGCATCCCAGAATTAACAACAATTAATATTATATTTAAAGCTGCACTCTTATCTATTATATTTTTATGAGTACGGGCCTCATACCCACGATTCCGATATGACCAATTAATACATCTAGTATGAAAAAATTTCCTTCCCCTCACACTTGCCTTTGTATTATGACACACCGCCCTACCAATCGCATTAGCGGGACTCCCCCCACAATTATAACTCAAGGAACTGTGCCTGAATGCTTAAGGACCACTTTGATAGAGTGACTTATAGGGGTTAAAGTCCCCTCAGCTCCTAGAAAAAAGGGAATTGAACCCATACTCAAGAAATTAAAATTCCAGGTGCTTCCTTTACACTACTTTCTAAGTCAGGGTCAGCTAAAGAAGCTCCCGGGCCCATACCCCGGAAATGACGGTTAAACACCATCTCCTGTCAATGAACCCATTTGTATTAGCCATTTTATTATCCAGCCTCGGGCTAGGAACCACCCTCACCTTTGCCAGCTCCCATTGACTATTAGCCTGGATAGGACTAGAAATTAATACCTTAGCTATTACCCCCTTAATAGCACAACACCATCACCCCCGCGCAGTAGAAGCAACCACAAAATATTTTCTTACACAAGCCACAGCAGCAGCAATAATTCTATTTGCAAGCACAACAAACGCATGAATAGTAGGGGAATGAAACATTAATGATATATCAAACCCCCTTGCTAACACAATATTCATAATAGCCTTAGCACTAAAAATTGGACTCGCACCTATACATTTCTGAATGCCAGAAGTTCTCCAAGGACTAGACCTGACAACAGGATTAATTTTATCAACCTGACAAAAACTTGCCCCATTTGCACTAATTATTCAAACAATACAAAACATCGACCCTATATTATTAACAATGCTAGGAATTACATCAACCTTAATAGGAGGATGAGGAGGACTTAACCAAACTCAGCTACGAAAAATCCTAGCCTACTCCTCAATCGCACACATGGGGTGAATAATTATTATTATTCAATATGCCCCTCAACTAACACTAATTGCCTTAGGAACATATATTATCATAACATCCGCAGCATTCCTAACATTAAAAATATTAATATCAACCAAAGTCAATGTTCTATCAACCACCTGACCAAAAAATCCAATTTTAACAGTAACAACTGCCCTAACATTATTGTCATTGGGCGGCCTCCCACCACTCACAGGGTTCATACCAAAATGACTAATTTTACAAGAATTTACAAAACAAGACATACCAATCGTCGCTACATTTATAGCATTAACTGCCCTAATTAGCTTATACTTTTATTTACGACTATGCTATGCCATAACACTAACTATCTACCCAAATACAATTAACTCATCAACCCCCTGACGAACACAAACGACCCAAAATATATTACCCCTAGCTCTATTTACTACAACCGCCCTTGGTTTACTACCAATAACCCCAGCTATCCTCACATTAACCACTTAGGGACTTAGGATAATATTAAACCAAAAGCCTTCAAAGCTCTAAATAGAAGTGAAAATCTTCTAGTCCCTGACTAAGGCCTGCAAGATACTAACTCACATCCTCTGACTGCAAATCAGATACTTTAATTAAGCTAAGGCCTTACTAGATGGGAAGGCCTCGATCCTACAAAATCTTAGTTAACAGCTAAGCGCCCAAACCAGCGGGCATCCATCTACTTTTCCCGCCGTATGACCGAGCAAGGCGGGAAAAGCCCCGGCAGAGTATTAATCTGCTTCTTCGGATTTGCAATCCAATATGTTATACACTACGGAGCTGATAGGAAAAGGATTTAAACCTTTGTCTTCGGGGCTACAACCCACCGCCTTGCGCTCGGCTATCCTACCTGTGGCAATTACACGCTGATTTTTTTCTACTAACCACAAAGACATTGGCACCCTTTATCTTGTATTTGGTGCCTGAGCCGGAATAGTGGGAACCGCCCTAAGCCTTCTCATTCGAGCTGAACTAAGTCAACCCGGATCACTTATAGGCGATGACCAAATTTATAACGTTATCGTCACTGCCCACGCCTTCGTGATAATTTTCTTTATAGTTATACCCATCCTTATTGGAGGATTTGGAAATTGACTAGTGCCATTAATAATTGGAGCCCCAGACATAGCATTCCCACGAATAAATAATATAAGCTTCTGACTTCTACCCCCATCATTTCTTCTGCTTTTAGCCTCTTCAGGCGTAGGATCCGGGGCAGGAACAGGTTGAACAGTTTATCCACCCCTTGCAAGCAGCTTGGCCCACACAGGAGCATCAGTAGACTTAACAATTTTTTCACTTCATTTAGCAGGTGTATCATCAATTCTTGGAGCAATTAACTTTATTACTACAATTATTAATATAAAATCCCCAGCCACCTCCCAATATCAAACGCCACTATTCGTTTGATCTGTACTTGTAACTGCCGTACTACTCCTTCTATCACTACCTGTCCTAGCTGCAGGAATTACAATGCTTCTAACAGACCGAAACCTTAACACCACATTTTTTGACCCTGCAGGAGGAGGAGACCCCATCCTTTATCAACACTTATTCTGATTCTTTGGCCACCCAGAAGTTTACATTCTTATCCTCCCCGGGTTCGGAATTATTTCCCACGTTGTAGCATATTATTCAGGTAAAAAAGAACCATTTGGTTACATAGGAATAGTATGAGCTATGATAGCTATCGGTTTATTAGGATTTATTGTTTGAGCCCATCACATGTTCACTGTTGGCATAGATGTAGACACCCGCGCATACTTTACATCCGCAACAATAATTATTGCAATTCCAACAGGCGTTAAAGTATTTAGCTGACTAGCCACACTCCACGGAGGATCAATTAAATGAGATACCCCGATATTATGAGCCCTCGGCTTCATCTTCTTATTTACAGTGGGTGGGCTAACAGGAATTGTTCTGTCCAACTCATCCCTCGACATTGTTCTTCACGACACTTATTATGTAGTTGCTCACTTCCACTACGTACTCTCAATAGGTGCTGTATTTGCTATTATAGCAGCCTTCGTACATTGATTCCCCTTATTATCTGGATATACTCTTCACAATACCTGAACAAAAATTCACTTTGGGGTTATATTTATTGGAGTCAACCTCACATTTTTCCCACAACACTTCTTAGGCCTAGCAGGTATACCACGACGATACTCCGACTACCCAGATGCTTATGCTTTATGAAATACAGTGTCATCTGTTGGATCACTAATTTCTTTAGTAGCAGTAATTATATTTTTATTCATTTTATGAGAAGCTTTTACCGCTAAACGAGAAGTAATATCCGTAGAATTAACAGCAACAAATGTAGAATGACTTCATGGCTGCCCACCTCCTTACCACACATACGAAGAGCCAGCATTTGTACAAGTCCGATCAAATTAACGAGAAAGGGAGGAATTGAACCCCCATATGCTGGTTTCAAGCCAGCCACATACCCATTCTGTCACTTTCTTTTAGACATTAGTAAAATATATATTACACCACCTTGTCAGGGTGGAGTTGTGGGTAATCAACCCCCGCATGTCTTAAATTTATGGCACACCCAACACAACTAGGATTTCAAGACGCAGCATCACCTGTTATAGAAGAACTTTTACACTTTCATGACCACGCATTAATAATTGTGTTTCTAATTAGCACCCTAGTATTATATATTATTATTGCAATGGTGTCAACCAAACTTACCAATAAATTTATCCTAGATTCCCAAGAAATTGAAATCGTATGAACAATTTTACCAGCCATCATTTTAGTATTAATTGCCTTACCTTCCCTACGAATTCTTTACCTTATAGACGAAATTAATGACCCCCACCTCACAATTAAAGCAGTAGGACATCAATGATTTTGAAGCTATGAATATACAGACTATGAAAATCTAAACTTTAACTCTTATATAACACCGACCAAAGAACTAACCCCAGGACAATTCCGACTTTTAGAAACAGACCACCGAATGGTTATTCCAATAGAATCCCCAATCCGTGTACTAGTGTCTGCCCAAGACGTATTACATTCCTGAGCTGTTCCATCCCTAGGCATAAAAATAGACGCAGTACCCGGACGACTCAACCAAGTTGCCTTCCTCGCTTCCCGCCCAGGAATATTTTATGGGCAATGCTCAGAAATCTGTGGAGCAAACCATAGTTTTATACCAATTGTAGTTGAAGCAGTACCTCTACAATGTTTCCAAGACTGATCATCACCAATTTTAGAAAACGCTTCGCTAGGAAGCTAAATATTGGACAAAGCATTGGCCTTTTAAGCCAGAGACTGGTGATTACCGACCACCCCTAGTGAAATGCCACAATTAAACCCCGGCCCATGATTTTTAATCTTAATCTTTTCCTGACTAATTTTCTTAACCATTATTCCAACTAAAATTTTAAATTACACTTCACCAAACGAGCTAATTCCAGTAAATGCTGAAAAACACAAAACTGAATCCTGAGACTGACCATGATAGCAAGCTTCTTCAACCAATTTGCAAGCCCATCCTACCTTGGAATCCCACTAATTGCTATCGCAATTGCACTGCCATGAGTACTATATCCTACTCCATCATCCCGATGACTTAATAATCGACTTACAACAACTCAACTATGACTTATTAACCGATTTACAAATCAACTAATATTACCATTAAATGTAAAAGGACATAAATGAGCACTATTATTAGCCTCATTAATAATTCTCCTGATTACAATTAATATACTAGGATTATTACCATATACTTTTACACCTACAACACAATTATCACTTAATATGGGATTTGCTGTACCTTTATGACTCGCTACAGTAATTATTGGAATACGAAACCAACCAACAATTGCCTTAGGACATTTATTACCAGAAGGAACACCAATTCCACTAATTCCAGTACTAATTATCATCGAAACAATCAGTTTATTTATTCGGCCTCTTGCCTTAGGGGTACGACTTACAGCTAATTTAACAGCAGGCCACCTTCTGATTCAACTAATTGCCACAGCCGTATTTGTTCTTTTACCAATAATACCTACAGTAGCAATTTTAACTGCTACCGTACTATTCCTACTAACGCTACTAGAAGTTGCAGTAGCAATAATTCAAGCATATGTATTTGTACTTCTTTTAAGCCTTTATTTACAAGAAAACGTATAATGGCCCACCAAGCACACACCTACCACATAGTTGATCCAAGCCCATGACCACTAACCGGAGCTATTGCTGCATTACTAATAACATCTGGCTTAGCAATTTGATTTCACTTTAATTCAACAACACTAATAACTATAGGCCTAATTTTACTTCTATTAACAATATATCAATGATGACGTGATATTATTCGAGAAGGAACCTTCCAAGGCCACCACACGCCCCTAGTACAAAAGGGACTACGATATGGAATAATTTTATTTATTACCTCCGAAGTATTCTTCTTCCTTGGGTTCTTCTGAGCCTTCTACCACTCTAGCCTAGCGCCCACACCGGAACTTGGAGGCTACTGACCCCCCACAGGAATTGTTCCGCTAGACCCTTTTGAAGTACCACTCCTTAATACAGCTGTACTACTAGCATCAGGGGTTACAGTAACATGAACCCACCACAGCATTATAGAAGGCGATCGTAAACAAACTATTCAATCCCTGATACTAACTATCCTATTAGGACTTTACTTTACTGCACTCCAAGCCATAGAATATTACGAAGCACCCTTCACAATTGCAGACGGAGTTTATGGTTCAACATTTTTTGTAGCTACAGGATTCCATGGATTACATGTTATTATTGGATCAACCTTCCTAGCAGTATGCCTGCTTCGCCAAGTGAAACATCACTTTACATCAGAACACCACTTTGGCTTTGAAGCCGCTGCTTGATACTGACATTTCGTTGACGTAGTTTGACTATTCCTTTACGTCTCCATCTATTGATGAGGCTCATAATATTTCTAGTATTAATGTTAGTACAAATGACTTCCAATCATTTAGTCTTGGTTAGACCCCAAGGAAATATAATGAACTTAATTATTATTTTATTAATTACAATAATACTATCTTTAATTTTAGCAATCGTATCCTTCTGATTACCCCAAATAAACCCAGATGCAGAGAAACTCTCACCATACGAATGCGGATTTGACCCACTAGGCTCTGCCCGCCTTCCATTTTCACTACGTTTCTTTTTAGTAGCTATTTTGTTTCTACTATTTGATCTAGAAATTGCCCTTCTACTCCCACTCCCCTGGGGGGATCAACTCAGTAACCCCACCGGCACATTCTTCTGAGCCACAACAGTTCTAATTTTATTAACCCTCGGATTAATTTATGAATGAACCCAAGGGGGCCTAGAATGAGCCGAATAGGGAGCTAGTCCAAAATAAGACCTCTGACTTCGGCCCAGAAAACCGTGGTTCAATTCCACGGCTCCCCTATGACACCCGTACATTTTAGCTTTAGCTCGGCATTTATCTTAGGATTGATAGGACTAGCATTTCACCGAACCCACCTACTCTCCGCACTTTTATGCTTAGAAGGAATAATATTATCCTTATTTATTGCACTAACCTTGTGAGCACTACAATTTGAGTCTACAGGCTTTTTAACAGCCCCCCTACTATTACTAGCTTTCTCCGCCTGTGAAGCCAGTACTGGATTAGCACTACTAGTAGCCACAGCCCGCACCCATGGAACCGACCGACTACAAAACCTTAACCTTCTACAATGTTAAAATTACTAATTCCAACAATCATACTATTCCCAACAATCTGACTAATTTCCCCAAAATGACTGTGATTTACTTCAACTACACAAAGCCTTCTAATTGCTTTTATTAGCTTAACCTTGTTAAAATGAACGTCTGAAACCGGGTGAACTTTCTCAAATGCGTACTTAGCCACAGACCCCTTATCAACACCCCTATTAGTACTTACATGCTGACTACTTCCACTTATATTACTAGCCAGCCAAAACCATATTAATCCCGAACCAATTAACCGACAACGCACATACATTATGCTACTTACCTCCTTACAAACCTTTTTAATTATGGCATTTGGAGCTACAGAAATTATTATATTTTATATTATATTTGAAGCCACACTTATCCCAACCCTAATTATTATTACTCGATGAGGAAATCAAACTGAACGACTTAATGCAGGCACTTATTTCCTATTTTATACCTTAGCAGGATCACTCCCCCTTTTAGTTGCTTTACTCCTCCTACAAAACTCCACGGGGACCTTATCAATATTAACAATTCAATATGCACAACCCCTGCAACTAAACTCCTGAGGACACATAATTTGATGAGCCGCCTGCTTAATCGCTTTCTTAGTAAAAATACCACTCTATGGTGTCCACTTATGATTACCAAAAGCACACGTAGAAGCCCCAGTAGCCGGGTCAATAGTACTAGCAGCAGTCCTACTAAAACTGGGAGGGTACGGAATAATGCGCATAATAATTATACTAGACCCGCTATCAAAAGAATTAGCATACCCCTTTATTGCTCTAGCCCTTTGAGGGGTTATTATAACTGGGTCTATTTGCCTACGACAGACGGACCTAAAATCATTAATCGCCTACTCATCCGTAAGCCATATAAGTTTAGTAGCAGGAGGAATTTTAATTCAAACCCCATGAGGATTTTCAGGAGCAATCATCCTAATAATTGCCCACGGGCTAGTATCATCCGCACTATTTTGCCTAGCAAACACAGCATATGAACGAACCCATAGTCGAACAATAATTCTTGCTCGAGGATTACAGGTAATCTTCCCATTAACCGCAGTATGATGATTTATTGCTAATTTAGCCAACCTGGCACTTCCCCCACTCCCCAACTTTATAGGCGAAATCATAATTATTACAACACTATTTAACTGATCCCCGTGAACAATTTTACTAACCGGTTTAGGGACCCTTATTACGGCTGCATATTCCCTGTATATATTTCTTATGTCTCAACGAGGCCCAACACCAATTCATATTATAGGGTTACAACCATATCATACCCGAGAACACTTATTAATAACCCTGCACTTATTACCAGTTATTCTTATAGTAGTAAAACCAGAACTTATGTCAGGACTATGTTACTGTAAATATAGTTTAATCAAAGCATTAGATTGTGATTCTAAAAATAGGAGTTAAAATCTCCTTATTCACCGAGGTAGAACAGAAAATAGTAAGCACTGCTAATTCTTACATCCCGCGGTTAAAATCCGCGGCTCCCTCACGCTTCTAAAGAATAACAGTTTATTCATTGGTCTTAGGAACCAAAAACTCTTGGTGCAATCCCAAGTAGAAGCTAAAATGATACTCATAATACATTCACCACTTCTCCTAATCTATTTTATTTTGGTTTATCCATTACTTATAACACTAGACCCAAACCAACAAAAATATAATATAGCAAAAATAACAAAGACCGCCGTCAGTACCGCATTCTTCATCAGCCTCCTACCCTTAATAACCTTTCTAAACCTGAAAACAGAAGGCATCATTACAAACTGACAATGAATAAATACCCAAACGTTTGATATTAATATTAGCTTTAAATTTGATCATTATTCATTAATTTTTATTCCAATTGCCCTATATGTAACCTGATCAATTCTAGAATTTGCACTTTGATATATAAACTCCGACCCAAATATTGATCGATTCTTCAAATACTTATTAATATTTCTAGTAGCCATAATTATCTTAGTTACAGCTAATAACATATTCCCACTATTTATTGGCTGAGAAGGTGTAGGCATTATGTCATTCCTACTCATCGGATGATGACACGGACGAGCAGACGCTAATACAGCAGCTCTCCAAGCCGTCATTTATAACCGAGTAGGAGACATCGGACTGATCATAGCCATAACATGACTCGCAATAAACCTTAACTCCTGAGAAATTCAACAAATCTTTGCTTTATCAAAAGACTTTGATATAACAGTACCACTAATAGGATTATCACTAGCAGCAACAGGAAAATCAGCCCAATTTGGACTACACCCATGACTTCCGTCAGCCATGGAAGGCCCTACACCAGTATCTGCCCTACTACATTCAAGCACAATAGTAGTTGCAGGAATTTTCCTACTAGTCCGCCTCCACCCTATTATAGAGAATAATCAACTAGCCTTAACCGTATGCCTATGCCTAGGAGCATTAACTTCATTATTTACAGCCACTTGCGCCCTCACCCAAAATGACATCAAAAAAATTGTAGCTTTTTCAACATCAAGTCAACTCGGCTTAATAATAGTCACAATTGGATTAAATCAACCTCAACTGGCGTTCCTTCACATCTGCACCCATGCCTTCTTTAAAGCCATACTATTCCTGTGCTCAGGATCAATTATTCATAGCTTAAATGATGAACAAGATATCCGAAAAATAGGAGGCCTATTCAATATTATACCAGCCACCTCAACCTACTTCATAATTGGCAGCCTAGCCCTTACAGGGGCCCCATTCCTAGCAGGATTCTTCTCAAAAGACGCAATTATTGAAGCCCTAAACACCTCATACTTAAACGCCTGAGCCCTAACTTTAACATTAGTTGCCACCTCATTCACCGCAGTATATAGCTTCCGATTAGCCTACTTCGTAACCATGGGAACCCCCCGGTTTTTACCTTTATCACCAATTAATGAAAATGACCCCATAGTAATTAACTCCATTAAACGACTTGCTTGAGGAAGTATTATTGCAGGACTCATTATTACACAAAATTTTATACCTATAAAAACACCAGTAATAACAATACCACTTGTTATAAAAACAACAGCCCTCCTTGTGACAATTATAGGCCTATTAACAGCCATAGAATTAGCTAACTTAACAAGTAAACAAGTAAAAATTACCCCAATAACTAAAACACATCACTTCTCAAATATATTAGGATTTTTCCCAACAATTGTACACCACATAATACCAAAACTCAAACTTATTATGGGACAATCAGCCGCCACACAACTCGACAAAACATGACTTGAAAATATTGGACCAAAAAACCTAGCAGCAACACAGACAACTATGGCCAAAATTACAAATGATATCACTCGAGGAATAATTAAAACATATTTAACCATTTTCCTCTTAGCCTTTACTTTAGCAGCTATCTTAACTATTATTTAAACCACACGGAGAGTCCCACGACCTATTCCGCGAGTAAGCTCTAAGACAATTAATAAGGTTAATAGCAATACTCAAGCACAAATTACTAATATCTCCCCACCAAACGAGTATATTACGGCTACACCACCCATATCACTACACAAAATAGAAAGTTCCTTCAACCCATCCGCAACTACTCAAGAACCCTCATACCAACTACCCCAAAAAAATCCAGCCACTAAACCAATTCCCAATAAATAGACTATTACATAACCTAATACAGAACGACTACCCCAAGCCTCAGGAAAAGGATCAGCAGCTAAAGCCGCCGAATAAGCAAAAACCACAAGCATTCCCCCTAAATAAATCAAAAAAAGAATTAATGATAAAAAAAAGCCCCCATGACCAACCAAAATTCCACACCCAACTCCAGCCGCAACTACTAAACCAAAAGCAGCAAAATAAGGAGTAGGATTAGAAGCAACAGCAACCAAACCAACAACCAAAGCTATCAATGATATGAATATAAAATAAGTCATAATTCTTGCTCAGACTCTAACCGAGACCAATGACTTGAAGAACCATTGTTGTAATTCAACTACAAGAACCACTAATGGCAACCCTACGCAAATCCCACCCCGTAGTCAAAGAAGCTAACCACGCACTAATTGACTTACCTACACCACACAGTATTTCTTCATGATGAAATTTTGGCTCCCTACTAGGATTATGTTTAGCCACTCAAATCCTTACAGGCCTATTTTTAGCTATACATTACACCTCCGATATCTCAACCGCATTTTCTTCAGTAGTCCATATTTGCCGAGATGTTAATCACGGATGACTAGTCCGCAATGTTCATGCTAACGGAGCATCATTCTTCTTCATCTGTATTTATTTACATATTGCCCGAGGCCTATACTATGGATCCTACCTTTACAAAAAAACCTGAAATATTGGAGTAGTCTTATTATTACTAGTTATAATAACAGCCTTCGTGGGATATGTACTTCCATGAGGACAAATATCTTTCTGAGGAGCCACAGTCATTACAAACCTTCTATCTGCCGTACCTTACATAGGAGACATATTAGTCCAATGAATTTGAGGGGGGTTTTCAGTAGATAACGCAACACTCACACGATTCTTCGCATTTCACTTCATCCTACCTTTCATTGCTGCCGCCATAACCATCATGCACCTTATCTTCTTACACGAAACAGGATCAAATAACCCAGCCGGTTTAAAGTCAGACACAGACAAAGTACCGTTTCACCCTTACTTTACTTACAAAGACCTCCTTGGTTTTATAGTCCTAATCCTGGCCCTCTTACTTTTAGCATTATTTTCCCCCAACCTATTAGGAGACCCAGAAAATTTTACCCCAGCCAACCCACTAGTCACACCTCCACATATTAAACCAGAATGATATTTCCTATTCGCTTACGCTATCCTACGATCAATTCCCAACAAACTGGGGGGCGTCTTAGCGTTACTAGCCTCAATCTTAGTATTAATGGCTGTTCCATTATTACATACTTCAAAACAACAAGGACTCACATTCCGCCCAATTACTCAGTTTATATTCTGAACCTTGGTAGCAGATATAGCAATCTTAACCTGAATTGGAGGTATACCAGTAGAATATCCTTTCGTTGCTATCGGACAAATCGCATCTATCCTATATTTTGCACTATTCCTTGTTCTAATACCACTAGCTGGAATACTAGAAAACAAAACACTTAAATCAGCCTGCCCTAGTAGCTTAGCCTAATAAAGCATCGGTCTTGTAATCCGAAGATCGGAGGTTAAATTCCTCCCTAGCGCCCAACAAAGGAAATTTCAACCCCCACAGGCCCCAAACAACATTCAGAAATATAATAGTACGCGAGCATGCATGCCTAGTACATAAACACAGTACATATAATGTACAACTACATACATGATTAAATGCATATATGTATTAACACCATTAAGTTTTTTTAACCATAAAGCAAGTACTAAACACTAAGGTATGCATAAAGCATATTATTAAGACTAAGAAATACATTGTTTTAACCCGGGTAATTTATCTACTAGCTAAATAGTCGACCTCAAATTCCTCCTTGAATAAACAACTAAGATTTCCTTAGAACATATTATGTAGTAAGAAACCACCAACTTATTTACTTAAATATACATCATGCGTGATAGGGTCAGGGACAATAATTGTGGGGGTCGCACAAAATGAACTATTACTGGCATCTGGTTCCTATTTCAGGGGCAAAACTGGTATATTCCACCCTCTTTTAATTATACTGGCATCTGATTAATGGTGTAGTACATATGTCTCGTTACCCACCAAGCCGAGCATTCTTTTATATGCATAACGTGGTCTTTTTTTGGTTTCCTTTCATCTTGCATTTCAGAGTGCAGGCCTGCAATGTTAAATTAAGGTTGAACATTTTCCTTGAATGTGATAATACAATTTAATTATCGTAAGACATTATATAAGAATCACATCTTACTATATCAAGTGCATAATACGTATATACTTAGCTCAACTATTATTGATATATGCCCCCCTTTTGGTTTTTGCGCGACAAACCCCCCTACCCCCCTACACTCGAAGTAATCCTGTTATCCTTGTCAAACCCCTAAACCAAGGAGGACTCAAGAATGTATGAGTCAAAAGTTGAAATATAAATTGACATCCATTATATATATATATATATATATATATATGTGATTTTATTCCGTAAAACAATTATTTATGGCCCAAAAATTTCTACTAAAAAACAAAAAATTAGTACTAAATATTCTAATATATTTACTA